GGATCCTAACAATAAAACAATTATAAAAAAATCGAATGGAATAAAAGAAATAAGTAAACAAGTTCCTCGATGGTCGTACAAATTAATCGACGATTTAGAACAACAAGAAGGAGAAAATGAAGAGAGCATAGGAGAAGATCATGGGATTCGTTCACGAAAAGCCAAACGTGTAGTAATCTTTACTGATAATCAACAAAATACAGATAGTGATAATAATACCAAAGACAGAACTAATCCTGATCAAGCTGACGAAGTGGCTTTAATACGTTATTCACAACAATCGGACTTTCGTCGAAACATAATAAAGGGTTCAATGCGAAACCAACGACGTAAAACAGTTATTTGGAAACTGTTTCAAGCAAATATGCATTCTCCTCTTTTTTTGGACAGGCTGGACAATTCTCTTTTTTTTTCTTTTGATATTTCTGAACTGATGAAAATAATATTTCGAAATTGGATGTGTAAAAACAAAGAATTCACGATTTCCGATTCTACTTATAACGGGGAAAAAACAAACAAAAATGAGAAAAAAGAAAAGGACAAAAGAGACGAAGACAAAAGAGAAGAAAAAACCCAAATAGAAATAGCTGAAGCTTGGGATGGCATTGTGTTCGCTCAAGTAATAAGAGGTTGTGTTTTAGTAACTCAATCACTTCTTCGAAAATATATTCTATTACCTTCATTAATAATAGCTAAAAATATGATTCGTATGCTATTTTTTCAAATTCCTGAATGGTCCGAGGATTTAACGGATTGGAATAGAGAAATGCATGTTAAATGCACCTATAATGGAGTTCAATTATCAGAAAAAGAATTCCCGAAAAACTGGTTAACAGACGGTATTCAAATAAAAATCCTATTTCCTTTTCGTTTAAAACCTTGGCACAGATTGAAGTCAAAATCCTCTCATATTCTTAACGATGTAAGGAAAAGGAAAAATCAAAAAAACGATTTTTGTTTTTTAACAGTTTGGGGAATGGAAGCCGAACGGCCCTTTGGTTCTCCTCGAAAACGATTTTCCCTTTTTGACCCGATTTTTAAAAAACTCGAAAAAAAAATTAGAAAGTTGAAAAAGAATTTTTTTTTAGTTATAAAAACTTTAAACGAAAAAAGGAAAGTTTTTCTCAATTTATCCAAAGAAAAAAAAACTTGGTTCATCCAAAACCTTCTATTTCTAAAAGAAATAATAAACAAATTTTTTAAATCAAAAAGAAACCTAATTTTCTTATTTTGGTTTAGAGAAGTCTATGAATTAAATGAAACTAAAAAAGAAACGGAATCGATAATCAATAATCGGACAATTCAAAAATCGTCTCCAAAAATTAAATTTATAGATTGGACAAATTATTCACTGACAGAAAAAAAAATGAAAGATATGACGGCTAGAACAAACGCAATCTTAAATCAAATAGACAAAATTACAAAAGAAAAGACAAAAAAAATTATAAGCTCCGAAATGAATATTCGCCCTAACAAAATCAACTATAATGCTAAAAGATTACAATCATCAAAAAAAAATTTACAAATATTAAAAAAAAGAAATGCTCGCTTGATTCGTAAATCCTATTTTTTTATAAGAATTTTGATTGAAAGGCTATACATAGATATCTTTATAGTTATCATTAATATTCCGAGAATCAATGCACAACTTTTTCTTCAATCAACAAGGAAAATTATTCCTAAATACATTTACAATAACAAAGAAAATCATAAAAGAATTGATAAAACAAATCGAAATCGAATTCACTTTATTTCGATTATAAAAAAGTCACATAATAAAAGGAATATTAGTCTTATAAATAATAATAAAAACAATTCAAAAATTTCTTCTGACAGATCCTCCTTGTCACAAGCATATGTATTTTATAAATTATCACAAATCCAAATTATTAATTTATATAAGTTAAAATCCGTCCTTCAATATCACGGAACATCCCTATTTCTTAAGACTGAAATAAAAGATTATTTTTGGGACCAAGGGCTATTTCATCCCGAATTAAAAATAAAAAAGAAAATTTTTCTAAATTCTGCAATGAGTCAATGGAAAAAATGGTTAAGGAGTCCTTATCAATATAAATACAATTTTTATCAGATTAGATGGTATAGATTAATATGGCAAACTAAAATTAATCAAGGCTGTATGGTTCAAAAAAAATCTTTACCAAAATGGAATTTATATGAAAAAGACCAATTCAAATCATTAATTCAGTACAAAAAACAAAATAATTTTGAAGCAGACCTATTATCAAAGCAAAAAGAAAAAGAGAACTTGAAAAAAAACTTTCGATATAATCTTTTATCATATAAATATATTAATCATCATGATCAGAAAGATTCATATATTTATAGATCCCTATTAAAAGGAAATAAAAAGATTTCTTATAATTACAACCTAAATACAAGCCAATTTTTTGATATGTTAGGTAGTATTCTTATCAATAATTATCTAACAGAGGATGATATTATCGATATGGAGAAAACCCCAGCTAGAAAATATTTTGATTGGAGAATTCTTCATTTTTGTCTTAGAAAGAAAGTCCATATTGCGTACTGGATCGATACTGGAACCAAACATAAAAAAAATAATAAAACGAACCCTAATAAATATCAAATGACCGATAAAATTGATAAGAAAAATCATTTTTTTCGTAGGTTTCGAAAAGATCAAGAAACTAATTCATCTAAAAAAAAAAAAAATCTTTTTGATTGGATGGGAATGAATGACGAAATATTAAACGATCCTATATCCAATTTAGAACTTTGGTTCTTTCAAAAATTTGTCATATTGTACAAAATATATAAGATAAAACCCTGGGCAATACCAATCCAATTACTTCTTTTCAATTTGAATAGAAATGACAATATTAGTGAAAATAAAAAAATCAACAACAAGAAAAATGTCAATCTTTTTATATCTCTTGAAAAAAAATCTATTAATTTTGAAAATAGAACGCACGAGGAAAACGAATCGGAGGACCGAGCGGATCTTCGATCAGTTTTCGCCAATCAAGAAAAAGATATTGAAGAAGATTATGTGGAATCGGACAGGAAAAAACGTAGAAAGAAAAAACAATACAAAAGTAATACGGAAGTGGAGCTCGATTTCTTCCTAAAAAGGTATTTATGTTTTCAATTAAGATGGGATGATTCTTTAAATCAAAAAATAATCAATAATATCAAAGTATATTGTCTCCTGCTTAGACTGACAAATCCACGAGAAATTATTATATCCTCTATTAAAAGGGAAGAAATAAGTCTGGATATTCTGATGATTCAGAAGGATTTAACGTTGACCGAATTGATGAAAAAAGGACTATTGATTATCGAACCGTTGCGTCTGTCGGTAAAAAATGATGGACAATTTATTATGTACCAAATTCTAGGTATTTTATTGGTTCATAAGAGCAAAGAACAAATTAAGCAAAAATACAGGGAAAAGAGCTATGCTGATAAAAAGAATTCTACCAAATTTATTGAAAGACATCAAAATCGAATTCGAAATAGAGACAAAAAGAATTATGATTTACTTGTTCCTGAAAACATTTTATCGCCGAAACGGCGTAGAGAATTAAGAATTCTAATTTCTTTTACTTCACAACCAAAAAATAGAAATAATATTTATATAAACAGATACATTTTGAATGATAATAACATAAAACACCGTAGCTACGGGTTTGATAAAAGCAAAGATTGTGATAGATATAAAAATAGCCTACTAAGTAAATTCAAACTTTTTCTTTGGCCCAATTATCGATTAGAAGATTTAGCTTGTATGAATCGATATTGGTTTGATACTAACAACGCCAGCCGATTCGGTATGGTAAGGATACATATATATCCACAATTACAAATTCGGTAAGGGTGCATTTTTGATGTATATATCAATAACGTTCTGATCTAATATAAGAAAAGAGAGAAGTGGACACATGTATTTTTTACATTCCCTATTCTGGTCTGATATATGTACGTATCAAGTCGATTTTCAAATTCATTAATTCATTTTTTTTTAGGTATAAATTTTTCGCTTTTGTAAGAAAAGAAATATACTATCTTTTTTTCTCTCTAGTCGAATAAAAGAAAATTGGATTTTTTAATAATAAATTGGATTTAACAAAAGCAGGAATTACTAATGAAGTAAAGATTATTGTGTATATAAAATTTAAATACACTGAAATTATTATATTATTTAGCTATTAATATATTCTATATTCCTATTCTATATTCCATTTATTAATATATTCTATATTCCATTTTAATTACATTTTCCATTCTTTTTATTATTACTGATCAAGAAAAATATCTTCATTTAATATTTAATAAAGGAGGGGCTTTCATTTTATGGTAAAAAATTCATTCATCTCAGTTATTTCACAAGAATTAAAAGAAGAAAACAAAGGATCTATTGAATTTCAAATACTAAGTTTCACTAATAAGATACAAAGACTTACCTCACATTTGGAATTGCATAGAAAAGACTATTTATCTCAGAGGGGTTTACGAAAAATTCTAGGAAAACGACAACGGCTGCTATCTTATTTTGCAAAGAAGAATAGAGTACGTTACAAAGAATTAATTAATCGGTTGGATATTCGGGAATCAAAAACTAAAAACTAGTTAATTTTTTTTTTATTTAATTATTTGATTTATTAGATCTTGGATTTTGATGAACTTTTTTTTTCGTTTTCATTAATTCATGGAAGAATGAATCGAGGAAACCTCTATGAATGTACCAACTACAAGAAAAGATCTTATGATAGTCAACATGGGTCCCCACCACCCATCAATGCATGGTGTTCTTCGACTTATCCTTACTCTAGACGGTGAAAATGTTATTGACTGTGAGCCAATATTAGGTTATTTACACAGAGGAATGGAAAAAATTGCGGAAAACCGAACAATTATACAGTATTTGCCTTATGTAACACGTTGGGATTATTTAGCTACTATGTTCACAGAAGCAATAACAATAAATGGTCCAGAGCATTTAGGAAATATTCAGGTACCTAAAAGAGCTAGCTATATCAGAGTAATTATGTTGGAGTTGAGTCGTATAGCTTCTCATCTATTATGGCTTGGACCTTTTATGGCGGATATCGGTGCACAAACTCCGTTCTTCTATATTTTTAGAGAAAGAGAATTAGTATATGATTTATTCGAAGCTGCCACTGGGATGAGAATGATGCATAATTATTTTCGTATCGGGGGGGTAGGGGCTGATTTACCTCACGGATGGATAGATAAATGTTTGGATTTTTGCGATTATTTTTTACAAAAAGTTGCTGAATATCAAAAACTTATTACGCGAAATCCTATTTTTTTAGAACGAGTTGAGGGAATAGGTATTGTTGCTGCAGAGGAAGCAATCAATTGGGGTTTATCAGGACCAATGCTACGAGCTTCTGGAATACAATGGGATCTCCGTAAGGTTGATCATTATGAGTCTTACGAAGAATTTGATTGGGAAGTCCAGTGGCAAAAGGAAGGAGATTCGCTGGCTCGTTATTTAGTCCGAATTGGTGAAATGACAGAATCCATAAAAATTATTCAACAGGCTTTGGAAGGAATTCCAGGGGGACCCTACGAAAATCTAGAAGTTAGATGTTTTGATAGCGAAAAGGGTCCAGAATGGAATGATTTTGAATATCGATTCATTAGTAAAAAAACTTCTCCTACTTTTGAATTGCCAAAACAAGAACTTTATGTAAGAGTCGAAGCCCCAAAGGGGGAATTGGGCATTTTTCTGATCGGGGATCAGAGCAGTTTTCCGTGGAGATGGAAAATTCGCCCACCGGGTTTTATCAATTTGCAAATTCTCCCTCAACTAGTTAAAAGAATGAAATTGGCTGATATTATGACAATATTAGGTAGTATAGATATCATTATGGGAGAAGTTGATCGTTGAAATGATAATTGATACACCGGAAGTCATTAATACGAGAGAAGTACAAGCTATCAACTCTTTTTCCAGATTAGACTCCATCAACGAGATCTATGAAATTATATGGATGCTTGTTCCTATTTTGACTCTTGTACTGGTAATCACACTAGGCATACTAGTAATTGTGTGGTTAGAAAGAGAAATATCTGCAGGAATACAACAACGTATTGGACCTGAATATGCCGGTCCTTTTGGAGTTCTTCAAGCGTTAGCCGATGGAACAAAATTACTTTTCAAAGAGAATCTTTTTCCCTCAAGGGGGGATACTCGGTTATTCAGTATCGGGCCATCTATAGCAGTCATATCAACTTTATTAAGCTATGCAGTAATTCCTTTTGGATATCATTTTGTTTTAGCTGATCTAAAAATTGGTGTTTTTTTATGGATTGCCATTTCAAGCATTGTTCCCATCGGTCTTCTTATGTCAGGTTATGGATCAAATAATAAATATTCTTTTGTAGGTGGTCTTCGAGCTACTGCTCAATCTATTAGTTATGAAATACCCTTAACTCTCTGTGTATTATCCATATCTCTACGTGCGATTCGTTGAAAGATAAACTTTTTTGTAAGAAAATTTAAGAACAGAAAAAGGCAAAATGAAATGAATTGACTATATTTCCTTTTTTTTGGTTCATGAACGAAATTGGATAGTTATATGAGTGAAATAAAACAGCTTGAACTTTTGGCGTAAAAAATGGAGACTCATTTCCTATGTACAAGAGTAAAGCAGAACTAAACTAAACATAATAAGACGAAAGCGGTTGCCCCAAGATTGGTTGATTATTCATCCTAGCTTGAAGCGGGCTCAAGATCAACTTTATTGAGTTTTCACTATCATTTATCTGTATTACCATAATGCTAACTAGCGAGTAATTGAGCAACAATAAGTGGATGGTTAGGAACACCAAGATACACAAAGGATTGGTAATAGAGATTTTCAAAATTATAAAAAAAGAATAGAAAGATATTTCGACAAAGATATTTCAACATAATAATATAAAAAGAATATTAATTGGGGCTTTTAATTCGTAGAAATGATCAGGCAGTACTCCCCATAACATAATTCCGATTCAGAGTATCCTCCCGCCCACTGATTAAAGAAATGACTATCAGGAACGAAATAATCCTTTGCTTTCTTTTTTTTTTTATTATTTTCATTTTTTGACCCCTCCCCCTTTTCAGAAAGAAGAATAGGAGCGAAACAAAACAAAGAATATAATACGTTTACAATAGAAAAAAGAGATCCTTTTTCCTTTTTATTTATTTGATTTTTCCTCTATCCATATTTATGTTTATGGAAATCAAATTCGTATCATAATGCATAAACTAAGGAAATGTCTAATTCTTTTTCGTTTCGTAATCAAAAAAGAAAAAAGATAGGGTGAAATAGCTATTGCTATTTCTACAAGGAATATTTTATTGAATATTTTATTGAAGTATAAGTTATTACCCAAAAAAGAAAAATTTCAATTCTTAAAGGATGAGATCAATTCAGAAGTACTTTTTTATTTTTAGTATTCTAACAGATAGAATTGCATTGGTCGAATTAGGGAGCGTTCGATCCATTTTTATCGGATTTAGCAGATAAATACGATAAATATATGTATTAAAATAAATAATACGACCCAGTCCTTAGATTTATTTATGGCCTTAGAGGAGCCGTATGAGGTGAGAATCTCATGTACGGTTCTGTAATAGCGATCGGAACAGTGATGTTATCATCGACTATGATTATCTAACAGTTCAAGTACAGTTGATATAGTTGAGGCGCAATCAAAATATGGTTTGTGGGGATGGAACTTGTGGCGCCAACCTATAGGGTTTATCATTTTTTTAATTTCGTCCCTGGCAGAATGTGAAAGATTACCCTTTGATTTACCAGAAGCAGAAGAAGAATTAGTAGCAGGGTATAAAACCGAATATTCGGGTATCAAATTTGGTTTATTTTATATTGCTTCCTATCTAAACTTATTAGTTTCGTCATTATTTGTAACAGTTCTTTACTTTGGAGGTTGGAATATGTCTATTCCCGCCATTTCCCTTCCAGACTTTTTTGAAATAAATAACGTCGGTGGAGTCTTCGGAGTAACAATTGGTATTTTTATTACATTAGTTAAAACTTATTTGTTCTTGTTCATTTCGATCACAACAAGATGGACTTTGCCTCGACTAAGAATGGACCAATTATTAAATCTTGGTTGGAAATTTCTTTTACCTATTTCTCTCGGAAATTTATTATTAACAACTTCTTCCCAACTCCTTTCACTATAAAGAAATGCTTTTCTATATTCTGTCTTGTCTCAAACAAAACAAGAGAAATAAATAAACATAAGATTATTCATAGATATTCACTATATGTTCTCCCTAGTAACCGGGTTCATGAATTATGGTCAACAAACCATACGAGCCGCTAGGTACATTGGCCAAAGTTTCATGATTACCTTATCCCACATAAATCGTTTGCCCGTAACTATTCAATATCCTTATGAAAAATTAATCACATCTGAACGTTTTCGTGGTCGAATCCATTTTGAATTTGATAAATGCATTGCTTGTGAAGTATGTGTTCGCGTATGTCCTATTGATCTACCTCTTATTGATTGGAAATTGGAAACCGATATTCGAAAGAAGCGATTGCTTAATTATAGTATTGATTTTGGAATCTGTATATTTTGTGGTAACTGTGTTGAGTATTGCCCAACAAATTGTTTATCAATGACTGAAGAATATGAACTTTCTACTTATGATCGTCACGAATTGAATTATAATCAAATTGCTTTAGGGCGTTTACCAATGTCAATAATTGACGATTATACAATTCGAACAATTTTGAATTCATCTCATCAAAACAAAACGCGAAATCTCCTTTGATTAAAGATTAATTAAAGAACAATTTCCAATTCATAAACTAAGATTCCATTTTGACCGAAAAAGGGGGGAATGATTTTTTCATTTTGTGTATTCAATAACTACAAAACTCAACCAGTTATTTGATTGGTTGGTGAGAACCGCAGCATGGCTAAATTTGGATTGAAAATCTAGTAATATACCCCGAGTTCTATCCATAGTTATTTCAAAATTTATATTTTTCATTTCTATTTATATCTTATCTATTTATATAGAATAATTTCTAATCATTACCCTTTTTGAGAAAGAATAAGATAAGTTTAATAGTTGTACCTACAAGAATTTCCAACCCTTAGGGTTTAATTCAATTATCACCCTATTCTAAAAAAATCGAAAAAAGGGCTTTTCCCGGTGAGGTCAATAAGGTCATGAAAAAACAATTTTATTTTTTATCTTTTATTTTACGTACAATGGATTTGCCTGGACCAATACATGATTTTCTTTTAGTTTTTCTGGGATTAGGTCTTATATTAGGAAGTCTAGGAGTGGTATTACTTACCAACCCAATTTATTCTGCCTTTTCGTTGGGATTGGTTCTCGTTTGTATATCCTTATTCTATATTTTATCAAATTCTCATTTTGTAGCTGCCGCGCAGCTACTTATTTATGTGGGAGCTATAAACGTTTTAATTCTATTTGCTGTGATGTTCATGAATACTTCAGAATATTACAAAGATTTTAATATTTTGACCGTTGGGAATGGGTTTACTTCCTTAATTTGTACAAGTATTTTTGTTTCACTAATTACTATTATTCCAGATACGTCATGGTACGGGGTTATTTGGACTACAAGAAAAAACCAGATTATAGAGCAGGATTGGATAAGTAATAGTCAACAAATTGGAATTCATTTATCAACCGATTTTTTCCTTCCATTTGAATTCATTTCAATAATTCTTTTAGTTGCTTTGATAGGTGCTATTGCTGTGGCTCATCAATAATAAATCTTTGGAATTAGCAATTGAAATCCAAATTCAACTTGTTTGTTGCTCGATCTTATTACATTCATTTGACTTTAATTCTATTTGAATTTGAAGATTATTCATGTAGAGATTTGTTTATTCGATTTATTTCAATATGAATAAGAATTCAATATCAACATATTGGATTGACTAGAATAAGAATTTCATAAACCAAGTACACAAGAAATAAATAGATTGGTAATAAATCGAAATTGATAAGGAGTTGGCCGATGATGCGGGAATATGTACTTGTTTTGAGTGTCTATTTATTTTCTATCGGTATTTATGGATTGATTACGAGTCGAAATATGGTTCGAGCTCTTATGTGTCTTGAACTTATACTGAATGCGGTTAATATAAATTTTGTAACATTTTCTGATTTTTTTGATAGTCGCCAATTAAAAGGAAATATTTTCTCAATTTTTATTATAGCTATCGCGGCCGCTGAAGCCGCTATTGGATTGGCTATTGTTTCGTCAATTTATCGTAACAGAAAATCAACTCGTATCAATCAATCCAATTTGTTGAATAAGTAGTATTAATCATAATTTGTTGAATAAGTAGTATTAATCATATAAAATAGAATAGAAAATAGAAATTTCTATATAAATACATATAAATAATATTTATATATATAATATTTATATATATAATATATATAAATAGAACCTTTCTATTAATCAAATAATCAAATAATCAAATAATCAAATTGAATTGGTATATATGATACGGATACGGAACCAATCAGATCATGTTTGCGAAAAACGAATAAATTAAATTAAAGCATCTTGGTTATATCTCCCGAGTCGATCCGGAATTGAATAGCACAAGTCTGGTAAATCATTGATTCATCTGGTATTCACATATATGATTCATTGTAGAAATTTACTAGATCGAAAAAGTATAAAGTTAAAAAAAAATTCTAAATCCAATGTCACATTCAGTAAAGATTTATGATACATGTATAGGTTGTACTCAATGTGTCCGCGCCTGCCCCACAGATGTATTAGAAATGATACCTTGGGACGGGTGTAAGGCTAAGCAAATTGCCTCTGCTCCAAGAACAGAAGATTGTGTTGGCTGTAAGAGATGTGAATCTGCCTGTCCAACAGATTTTTTAAGTGTTCGAGTTTATTTATGGCATGAAACAACTAGAAGCATGGGTCTAGCTTATTGATACTTTCCAGAAAATACCACTTGAATACATTTGATTTTTTGTTTACCGACAAAAACCCTTAATCAAAAAAAGAGAATTTTTTTGATTAAGGGTTTTTCTGGTCCAAGTTATCTTGTTTTTACCATGAAGTCTTTTCCTTGGTTAACAATGTTTGTAGTTTTACCAATATCCGCAGGTTCCTTAATTTTTTTTCTCCCACATAGAGGAAATAAGGTAATTAGGTGGTATACTATTTTTATATGTATAGTAGAATTACTTTTAATGACTTATACATTCTCTTATTATTTTGAATTGGACGATCCATTAACCCAATTAATAGAAGATTATAAATGGATCCATTTTTTTGATTTTTACTGGAGATTGGGAATAGATGGACTTTCTCTCGGACCTATTTTACTGACAGGGTTTATCACTACTTTAGCTATTTTAGCGGCTCGGCCAGTTACTCGGGATTCCCGACTATTCCATTTTTTAATGTTAGCAATGTATAGTGGTCAAATAGGATTATTTTCTTCTCAAGATCTTTTACTTTTTTTCATCATGTGGGAATTAGAATTAATTCCCGTTTATCTGCTTGTAGCCATGTGGGGAGGAAAGAAACGTCTCTATTCAGCTACAAAGTTTATTTTGTATACTGCGGGAAGTTCTGTTTTTTTATTAATGGGGGCTTTAGGTATCGCTTTATACGGTACCAAGGAACCAACATTTCATTTTGAAACATTAGCCAATCAATCATATCCCATGGCTCTGGAAATAATATTCTATATTGGATTTCTTATTGCGTTTGCTGTCAAGTCACCGATTATACCCTTACATACATGGTTACCAGACACCCACGGAGAAGCACATTACAGTACTTGTATGCTTCTAGCCGGAATCTTATTAAAAATGGGAGCATACGGGTTGGTTCGAATCAATATGGAATTACTCCCCCATGCTCATTCGATATTTTCGCCCTGGTTGATAATAGTGGGCGCAATACAAATAATCTATGCAGCTTTAACATCTCTTGGTCAGCGAAATTTAAAAAAAAGAATAGCCTATTCGTCTGTATCTCATATGGGTTTCATAATTATCGGAATTTGCTCTCTAAGCGAGATGGGACTCAATGGAGTCATTTTACAAATAATATCACATGGATTTATTGGCGCTGCACTTTTTTTCTTGGCGGGAACGAGTTATGATAGAATACGTCTTCTTTATCTCGACGAAATGGGCGGAATGGCTGCCCCAATGCCAAAAATATTCACGTTATTCAGTATCTTATCGCTAGCGTCTCTTGCATTACCGGGCATGAGCGGTTTTTTTGCTGAATTGATAGTATTTTTTGGAATAATTATTGACCAAAAATATCTTTTAATGCCAAAAATACTAATTACTTTTGTACTGGCGGTTGGAATCGTCCTAACTCCTATTTATTTATTATCTATGTTACGCCAGATGTTCTATGGATACAAGCTGTTTAATGCCCAAAATTCTTATTTTTTTGATTCTGGACCGCGAGAGTTATTTGTTTCGATCGCTATCCTTCTTCCTGTAATAGGTATTGGTATTTATCCGGATTGCGTTTTCTCATTATCAGTTGACAAGGTTGAGGCTATTCTATTTCCGTTTTTTTATAGGTAGTTTTTCGAAATAAAACAGAAAATGAAAAAGGAATCCTATTCTTTTTTAAAAATGAAAACTTTAACAATAAAAAAAATCTCTTTTTTTTTCCTTTTCATTTAAATTTAAGTTAAAAAAAATCAATTCTACACCCCTTTATGCCTTTGCCCCCTTTTGAGAATTTTTTGAATCAAGTAATGTAGTGATTCAAAAAGTTCTCAAAGAATTACCTAAAACTTCTTGTATATGTTGTCCTATAGTTATATGCGACAGATCCCTTCATCAATTTGATGTTAATGTAAATGAACCATAACTATGTAGTCCAAGTCCTAATAGATTAACTCCAAAATAGCAGATCCAAATTATAAGAAAGCCCATAGAAGCAACAATTGCAGAATTTAAACCCTCATCAGAATTTTTATTTGTTCGAATATGGAAATAAATCACGAATATGGACCAAGTAATAAAAGCCCAAGTTTCTTTTGGGTCCCAATTCCAATATGATCCCCAGGCTTCATTAGCCCAGACCGCTCCCGAAAGAATACCTATGGTCAAAAAAATAAACCCTATACTAATAATACGATAACCCCACTGATCTAATTGTTGAATCAATTGAGACCTGTAATAATTTCTAGAAGAAAGAAAGGAAGTCTTTTTAAAAACATTATTTTTTTTCGTCATGTATTGGCTCTTACCAAAGGAAAATGAACTAGATAATAAATTATTACTTTTAGCACTATCCAAGGTTCTTATGATTTTGTAAAATGTAATTACTAGAAGGGCTACTGATAATAATGATCCACATAAAAGAGCTGCATAGCCCAATACCATCATACTTACGTGCATCATTAACCACCGGGATTGGAGAGCAGGTACTAAGACTTCAGATCGATGCAGGTTAGTTAAAAAACCCGAAGTAGCAAACGCTTGGGTAAAAAAAATACTTGGGGCAATTATTATGTTTAAATAATTTTTTTTTTTTTTCAAATATGGAACCATATGAATAATTGCAAAACCCCATGAAAGAAAGATTAATGATTCATATAAGTCACTTAATGGTAAATGTCCCGAATAACTCCAACGAGTAACTAATAATCCTGTTATACAGAAAAAAGAAGTTCTCATGACCTTTTTTGACGAAGCATAAAGTCCTACAAATTCGTCGACTAATAAGGCCATTAAATGAATTAGAATTCCAATTGAAACAACCGAAAAAGAAATATGAGTTAATATGTGTTCTAAAGTCAAAAATATCATAAAAATCCCTAACAAATTAACATTAACAAAAGGGTAGGATTCTTTAATTATACATTATACATAATATTATACATTATACATAATTGAAATCATGAATTGAATTCATTATCATTATAGGGCGTATTGTATCCTCTTGAAAAGGAAATGAAAAGACATTATATTATGCCGCCACTCGGACTCGAACCGAGATGCTCTAGCACTGCTTCCTAAGAGCAGCGTGTCTACCGATTTCACCATAGCGGCTTGCTCAAAATCATAATAACCAATTTTGATTCAATCGTCGAGCTTTAATTTTAGTAGCGTAGCTTTAATATTTTTTTTTTCATTTTTTATTTCGAAAACATAAAAATTAATGAATCAAAGCATCAATTATTTCACATCAATTATTTCATTTAAATAAATTATTTAATTGAAATAATTGATGCTTTGGGTATTTTCATAATAATCTTTATTATTATTTAATGTGTCAATTTTGATTAACTTAACAATGTTGTTTTTTTGTAGTTTCGACTCTTATACTCTTATACAACGAAACCCTTGTAAATAATATAATTCTTATTGCAGTCTATGACTAGGGCTAAAAAAAAAATAGAATTTTTTTTTATGGATTACAATTTTAGATTTATGAAACTATTTTATTTAATAATCCTTAGTATTTCAGGGCTTAAAGAATTTGTGTTAAGATTTAATTTAACAATTTAATTAGGTATTGAGTTGGGCATATCATATAACAAAAAAAATTTCGTGATTTTTTTTTAATATTGTCTCATTTTTAATATATATCTTGAGATCCATCTTCCAGTCCAAATATATAGTGTAAAAGTAAAAAAAATCATTCAAAGATAACCTCTTATATACATATCTATCTAAACTAAATATGCAATATGAAAATTTTATTAATTTTAATTGGATAGAAAGGGGAGCTTATTAGTTATTTAAAATAATATTTAAAATAATATTTTTTTTTAAGGAGGGTGACTTAAAAATTAATAATTTTTGTTTTTAACGATTAGTTTTTTTTTTACTAATGATTTTAGATCGGCTCTTTTTTATTCATCTATTCAAAAACTTATTAAAAACTTATTAATATTTCGTATTATTGTGACAAAGGGCTGGATGGGGAAAATAAGAATCCCCATCCCGGAAATGAGAAAATTTGCTAAAAATCAAAAAAGACGAACTTTGTGTCTTCTTTTTTTTTTGCAAACAAAAAAAAAAAGTACCCCTTTTTAGAATTCAATAGCCAAATTAGATAGCCAAATTAGATTCCACATATCCATAGGATAAGGAGGGAAAAGGGTCAATTTTGTATTGATTATCTCAATAAAGGTTGGAAATTATATAAAATTATAAATTATATAAAATTATATAGAAATTATATAATTAAATTTCTATTTATTCTATTTATTTTCTATTCTTTAGAGTTATATATTTATTTATTTTCTATTCAAAGTATATGTATATCATATTCTGTATATATTATATAGAATATTGTATAGAATATTATATCGATGTATATATTCGTTATGTATATATTCGTATATATTTTTTATTTTAAATGCTAAATCAAATTTAAATGCTAAATCAAATTCAATCTTTTTCCGATGTCAAGCCGAGTTAGATTATTCCGATGTTTGATTTTTTAGTTGTTGCACAAAAAAACTTTTTGAATTACCTGTAGAAAGAGATTTTGCTAACGAAAAAGCTTTCAACGCGGTCCAATATCCCCCTCTTTTCCAAATATTTTTTCGAATACGCTTTTTTGAAATAGAAGTACGTTTTTTTGGAACTGCCATTCAACATTAAAGAGATTATTTATTTTATTGTTAGAAGTGGATGTGAAAGACATATATTGTCGTATAGTGTTAAAAAAAAAAATTGTTCTTTATTATCTAGTATTATCTAGTTATTTAGTCGTTAAATTCTATTTGCTTCTTACAAAGCCTAACCATTGCTTTTTATTAGTTCGTAGTTAGATTTCTTCTTTTTTTCGTCATACTGTATTTATATATAGAATAATTTATATATAGAATTTATTTTATATATAGAATTTATATAGAATAAAATACATCAAAAACTTTAGTTTTTTATCCCCATGAAAATGTTTTTTTTCTTTTTTTTTTCTAGGAATTGGTTAAGCTCGAAGAGAGGGTCTCCCTAATTGAAATTGAATTTATTGAAGTTGAATTTTCAAATTCAAAATCATTAATCCATTTTTAAAAAATATATGATTTTCTAAAAACCATTTCATGTAAAAGATATTTTATTAATTCTCTTTTTCCTTTTTATTAATTATTTTTTTCCTTTTATCTTATGTAAACGTAAAGTGCCCAATATCATACATAGGATTTGTTATAAACAAAAGAGAAGGCATTAAATCTGGGTCAAAATAAAATACAATCATTAATAATTCTGACTTGAAAAAAGTAATAAAAAAAAGAATTCTTTTTTTTATTATTACTTTTTTATTGAATGTTACTTTTTTATTGAATGTTGAAGAATTTTGGAAAAAGAATTTTTTTTTATCATCTTTATAAAATAAAATTAAAATTAAGTACTATTTTTAATATAATTCTTTTTTTAATATAATTTTTTATCCTTTGTATATAAATTCTCTGGATATAAATCTTTGCAATCCACAGCAATAATCGAATTTTAGAGTAAATTTTCTTTTATTAGTGTCTTGTTTCATTAGTATCGTCGTATATTATTTGACCAATTCTAACTTCTTAATTTGAATATGTAAAGTATTTTGAAAAAAATTCAGAATAATTATGAAGAAAAATTTCTATTTAAGTTTTGAATATCATTATTATTAATTATTCTTTTTTTTGGCAAATCCGTTCAATAAAATTTAAAAATAACAAGAGATAAGAGCCGATGAATCAGAACCAAGAAAGAATTAATCATTAATTAAGTTATGGCACATATATATCAATATTCGTGGATCATACCCTTCGTTACACTTGCAGTTCCTATGTTAATAGGAGTGGGACTTCTACTTTTCTCGGCAGCAACAAAAAAACTTCGTCGTCGGTGGGCGGTTCCGAGTATTTTATTGTTAAGTATAGTGCTTATTTTTTCAACCGATTTGTTTATTCAGCAAATAAATAGTAATTCTATTTATCAATATATATGGTCGTGGACCATCACTAATGATTTTTCTTTAGAATTCGGACACTTGATTGACCCATTGACTTCTATTTTGTTACTATTAATTACTACAGTTGGAATTATGGTTCTTATTTATAGTGATAATTATATGTCTCATGATCAAGGCTATTTGAGATTTTTTGCTTATATGAGTTTTTTCAATACTTCAATGTTCGGATTAGTTACTAGTTCTAATTTGATACAAATTTATATTTTTTGGGAATTGGTTGGAATGTGTTCTTATCTATTAATAGGTTTTTGGTTCACACGACCTATTGCATCGAATGCGTGTCAGAAAGCGTTTGTAACTAATCGTGTAGGAGATTTTGGGTTACTATTAGGAATTTTAGGCCTTTATTGGATAACAGGTAGTTTAGAATTTTGTGATTTGTTCGAAATATTCAATAACTTGACTTATAAGAGTGAGATTCATTTTTTGTTTATTACTTTGTGTGCTTTCTTATTATTTTCGGGGGCAATTGCTAAATCGGCACAATTCCC